TTTTTTTTTTTTTTTTTTTTTTTTTTTTTTTTTTTTTTTTTTTTTTTTTTTTTTTTTTTTTTTTTTTTTTTTTTTTTTTTTTTTTTTTTTTTTTTTTTTTTTTTTTTTTTTTTTTTTTTTTTTTTTTTTTTTTTTTTTTTTTTTTTTTTTTTTTTTTTTTTTTTTTTTTTTTTTTTTTTTTTTTTTTTTTTTTTTTTTTTTTTTTTTTTTTTTTTTTTTTTTTTTTTTTTTTTTTTTTTTTTTTTTTTTTTTTTTTTTTTTTTTTTTTTTTTTTTTTTTTTTTTTTTTTTTTTTTTTTTTTTTTTTTTTTTTTTTTTTTTTTTTTTTTTTTTTTTTTTTTTTTTTTTTTTTTTTTTTTTTTTTTTTTTTTTTTTTTTTTTTTTTTTTTTTTTTTTTTTTTTTTTTTTTTTTTTTTTAATAAAATAAATAATAAATATATTTTCATCATTTATTTTTCGATTTTATTCTTATATCTAACCTGATTATTTAAAAAATGTTAATATTAATAGAGTTATGTTACTGGACTATAATCCGAACGACCTTTCGGAAAAACAAGAAACAGATACCGATATGTTCTCAAGGGACTTGAAACAGGTCATACTATTTACTAAGTTAGACGATACTGATGATCCCAATGGCCCGGATGAGTTGTTGGTGGAACACTATATGGACGTACCGGATTTTCGTCGAAACATAATCAAGGGTACTGGATGCGCTCAAAGGCGGAAAATAATTGCGAACCTGTATCTCCCAAGACCGTATTCCCCACTTTTTCGTGGCAAAACCCAAATGAAGCTCGTGGTTATGTTTTATCACTTTTTTTTTCGAATTTGGAGAAGAATAGAATCCAAATTTGTTTTTGATCCAAAAAAAGAAATAAGAGACCCAGAACCAGAACCAGAACCAGAACCAGAATGGAAGAATGAAAAAAGGCAAACAAAACGGGAAGAAGAAGAAATAATGCGACTAGAAACAGAAGAAGCTTGGGAAAACATGCAACATGGAGCAGAAATAAGAACTACCTTCTTAGTAATGCAATCGATTCTTAGAAAATATATTCTATTCCCTTTATTCATAATAGCTAAAAATACTTTCTATTTCTTAAACTATGGAGTTTCTGACTGGGACGAGGATTTTGCGGAATGGGCGCAAGAAATACACATTCCAGTCACCCATGGGGGTGTTCCATTACAACTTAACGAACTTCCTATCTATTTTTTTTCAGAAGGTTTTGACATCAAAATATTATCTCCTTTCTCCTTGAAACCTTGGTGCAAATCTCAGCTACAAGCCTCTGGTAGAAATATAATAAAAAAGAAAAAAAAAAAACTAGATCTGGACTGTTATTTTTTAACCGTTTGGGGAATGGAGGCTGAAGCGGCTTTCGCTTCTCCCCGAACACAATCTTCTTCTTCTTCCCCGTTTGTTGTCTTTTTGACACTCGTTTTAAAGAAACTCGGAATCAAAATGAAAAAAAATACAAAGTTTTTTTTTTTTTTTTTTTTTTTTTTTTTTTTTTTTTTTTTTTTTTTTTTTTTTTTTTTTTTTTTTTTTTTTTTTTTTTTTTTTTTTTTTTTTTTTTTTTTTTTTTTTTTTTTTTTTTTTTTTTTTTTTTTTTTTTTTTTTTTTTTTGGATCTATAGATTGTGAAAATGATTCAGAGTTAGACCTACAAATGAAGACTCTAACTGATAGAATTCGCTTAGTGAGAAATAAAAGGCAAAGCCTTGAAAAAGATCAAATCAAAGCAATTTCTGAAATAAAAAGTAGTATAAAAGAGTCTAATGTAGAATTAGATGTAGAATTAGAATCACAACTGCGAAAAACAAAAAATCCTTGGAAACTTTTCTTAAGATTCATAAGAAGAAGTGTTCGATTAATCATCAGATTTCATTATTTTCTAAAAATTTTCATTGAAAAAAAATACATAGATATCTTTCTCCCTATTATTAATAGGATTAATATTGCCGGGATCAATATAAAAAATTTTGTTGAATCCCCGATTGGGGAATACATTTCTAAAAATGAAAAAAAGCAATCTAAAGATGAAACAACTGAAAAACACATTCACTGTATTTCTATTTCGACTATCAAAAAGTCACGACTTCTATTTCGACTATCAAAAAGTCACGACCTACTAGGAATAAGAAGAATTTAAATATTTTTTATGACTTATCTTCCTTGTCGCAGGGATATGTATTTTTTAAATTATCCCAACTACAAGTTAGTAACTTGTCTAAGTTAAGATCCGTTCTTGAATATCACGGAACGTCTTTTTTTCTTAAGACCACAATAAAGGATTCTTTTGGAATACAAGGAATATTGAATTCCCAGCATAAGAAACTTCGAAGTTATGATCAATGGAAAAACTGGTTAAGAGGTCATTTTCAATACAATTCTCCCATTGCGTGGTCTAGGTTAATACCAGAAAAATGGCGAACTCGAATCAATCAACGTTGGACGGCTGAAAATAAGGATCTAAAAAAATGGAGTTCAAATGAAAAAGACCTATTATTTTCATTTCATTACACATATAAAGTAGATTACACATATAAAGTAGATTCCCGATCAGAAAAATTTCAAAAATGTTATAGATATGGTCTTTTATCAGATCAATTTATTAATTATGAAACGAAGAAAGACTCATCTATTACTGGACCACAATTACCAGTAATTGAGAACTTAAAATGGAGGTTCGCCATAGACCAGATTGATTATGACAATCTGAATCTTTATCGCAAAAATACTGAGGACCTTTTTATGGAGCGTTATATAACAAGAACGAGAAGCCCTTTATATAGTTTAGCCCCTTTTTTTTTTTTTTTTTTTTTTTTTTTTTTTTTTTTTTTTTTTTTTTTTTTTTTTTTTTTTTTTTTTTTTTTTTTTTTTTTTTTTTTTTTTTTTTTTTTTTTTTTTTTTTTTTTTTTTTTTTTTTTTTTTTTTTTTTTTTTTTTTTTTTTTTTTTTTTTTTTTTTTTTTTTTTTTTTTTTTTTTTTTTTTTTTTTTTTTTTTTTTTTTTTTTTTTTTTTTTTTTTTTTTTTTTTTTTTTTTTTTTTTTTTTTTTTTTTTTTTTTTTTTTTTTTTTTTTTTTTTTTTTTTTTTTTTTTTTTTTTTTTTTTTTTTTTTTTTTTTTTTTTTTTTTTTTTTTTTTTTTTTTTTTTTTTTTTTTTTTTTTTTTTTTTTTTTTTTTTTTTTTTTTTTTTTTTTTTTTTTTTTTTTTTTTTTTTTTTTTTTTTTTTTTTTTTTTTTTTTTTTTTTTTTTTTTTTTTTTTTTTTTTTTTTTTTTTTTTTTTTTTTTTTTTTTTTTTTTTTTTTTTTTTTTTTTTTTTTTTTTTTTTTTTTTTTTTTTTTTTTTTTTTTTTTTTTTTTTTTTTTTTTTTTTTTTTTTTTTTTTTTTTTTTTTTTTTTTTTTTTTTTTTTTTTTTTTTTTATGACGGCCCGCTATTTCTGGAAGAAGACGCGCATCGACTTGGGGTACTGGTTCTAAGCTGCCCGCGTGTGCTTAATGGTTTTCGGAAAACGAAAAAAACGATTCTCAAGGATATACTAACCATTCCATTCATTGATCGAAGCATGGAACTAATTGGGGTTGATGAATCCATTATAAGCCATCAAACAATAGGAGGAAATAGAGAGAAAAATCATTATGATTTGCTTGATGATTTGCTTGTTCCTGAAAATATTTTATCATCTAGACGTCGTAGAGAATTGAGAATTCTAATGTCTTTCAAATCTAAAAATAGGAAAGGTGTGGATAGAAATCCAGTATTTTGCAACGAGACTAAGATAAGAAACTGGAGTCCATCTTTGAAGGAAAGTAAACATCGTGATAGAGATAAAAATGAATTAGAATTAATGAAATTAAAGTTCTTTCTTTGGCCTAATTATCGATTAGAAGATTTAGCTTGTATGAATCGTTTTTGGTTTAATAGCAATAATGGGAATCGTTTCAGCATGTTAAGAATCTATATGTATCCGCCATTAGAATGGCGGGAATCATTTGAGGATGTTAAGAATCTATTTGTATCCACGATTCAAAATTTGATTTGAGGATGTTAAGAATCTATTTGTATCCACGATTCAAAATTTGAAAATTCGTTGATGGTACTTTCATATACCCTATCTTCTCTAACATCTAGGGTATATGAAAGTAAACAAAACAGCAGAACATATGCCTTGTCTTACATCCCAATTTCATCTAAAGTCTAAGATACTCAGTCAACGACGTATTAATTAGATCTACAAATGTCTCACGGAAATCTTCGTAATTTTAGGTTTCAGTTATTCGCTTTTGTGAGTGTCAAAACCTTCTTTTTGTATCTCTATTCGTCGAATCTAATTCAAAATTAGATTCATTCATCTTATGTTAATTGATAAAATAAGGAATCCCTAAAGAAATTCTGATTCTTGTGTCTACTGCATTAAAATAGTTGGTATTATTATTACTGATCACTAAAATACATATCTGTTCTATAAAAAAGGGAAGGGGAGGAAATTCTTTTATGAAAAAAAAAAGCATTCGTTTCAATTATTTTGGCAAGAGGAAACCAAAGAAAAGAGGGGGTCTGCTGAATTTCAAATAGTGAATTTTAAGATATGAAAACTGACTTCACATTTGGAATTGCACAAAAAAGACTATTTGTCTCAGAGAGGCCCGCGAAAAATTCTGGGAAAACGTCAACGGCTGCTAGCTTATTTGTCAAAAAAAAATAAAATACGTTATCGTTATAAAGAATTAATTGATCAGTTGAATATTGGAGAGACAAAAGCTGGTTGAAGAGTCGGTTTGAATTTTTCGCTTCAACCTTAATGAACTTCTTTTCACTTTCAGCAATTCATGGAAGAATGAATCGGGAAAAACTTATGACTACGCCAGCTACAAGAAAAGACCTCATGATAGTCAATATGGGTCCTCACCACCCATCAATGCACGGCGTTCTTCGACTCATTGTTACTCTAGATGGGGAAGATGTTATTGACTGTGAACCAATATTGGGTTATTTACACAGAGGTATGGAAAAAATTGCGGAAAACCGAACAATTATACAATATTTGCCTTATGTAACACGTTGGGATTATTTAGCGACTATGTTCACAGAAGCAATAACTGTAAATGCACCAGAGCAGTTAAGCAATATTCAAGTACCTAAAAGGGCCAGCTATATCCGAGTCATTATGTTGGAGTTAAGTCGTATAGCTTCGCATTTGTTATGGCTTGGCCCTTTTATGGCGGATATTGGGGCACAAACCCCCTTCTTCTATATTTTTAGAGAAAGAGAGTTGATATATGACCTATTCGAAGCTGCCACTGGGATGCGAATGATGCATAATTTTTTTCGTATCGGAGGGGTGGCTGCTGATTTACCTTATGGATGGATAGATAAATGTTTGGATTTTTGCGATTATTTTTTAAGAGAGGTTGCTGAATATCAAAATCTTATTACACACAATCCTATTTTTTTAAAACGAGTTGAGGGGGTAGGCATTATTGGCGGAGAGGAAGCGATAAATTGGGGTTTATCGGGACCAATGCTACGAGCTTCCGGAATACAATGGGATCTTCGTAAAGTTGATCAGTATGAGTGTTACGACGAATTCGACTGGGAAGTCCAATGGCAAAGAGAGGGAGATTCATTAGCTCGTTATTTAGTCCGAATCACTGAAATGACAGAATCCATAAAAATAATTCAACAGGCTCTCGAAGGAATTCCGGGGGGGCCCTATGAGAATTTAGAAATGCGACGATTTGAGAGACTAAGGGATCCAAAATGGAATGATTTTGACTATCGATTTATTAATAAAAAACCCTCTCCAACTTTTGAATTATCGAAGCAAGAACTTTATGTGAGAGTTGAAGCCCCAAAAGGAGAATTGGGAATTTTTATGATAGGAGATAAGAGTCTTTTTCCTTGGAGATGGAAAATCCGACCACCTGGTTTTATCAATTTGCAAATTCTTCCTCAGCTAGTTAAAAGAATGAAATTGGCTGATATTATGACGATATTAGGTAGCATAGACATCATTATGGGAGAAGTTGATCGTTAAAATGATAATTGATACAACAGAAGCACAAGCTATCAACTCTTTTTCTAGATTGGAATCCTTCAAAGAAGTCGCTGGAATCATATGGATGCTTGTCCCTATTTTGACTCTTGTATTTGGAATCACAATAGGTGTACTAGTCATTGTTTGGTTAGAAAGAGAAATATCTGCAGGGATACAACAACGTATTGGACCTGAATACGCTGGTCCTTTAGGAATTCTTCAAGCGCTAGCAGATGGTACAAAATTACTTCTCAAAGAGAATCTTCTCCCATCTCGAGGAGATATTCGTCTATTTAGTATCGGGCCATCCATCGCAGTCATATCAATTCTACTAAGTTATTTAGTAATTCCTTTTGGCTATCATCTTGTTCTAGCCGATCTCAGTATTGGTATTTTTTTATGGATTGCAATTTCAAGTATTGCCCCCATTGGACTTCTTATGTCAGGATATGGATCAAATAATAAATATTCCTTTTTAGGTGGTTTACGAGCCGCTGCTCAATCAATTAGTTATGAAATCCCATTAACTCTATGTGTGTTATCAATATCTCTACGTGTGATTCGTTAAGACATAAAATGGACCCTACTTCTTTACCTTTCTAGGAGGGACCTTTCATGAGTTGAATAGAGAGTTTCATTTTTTATTCATCATTCGGGTTGATGAACTAAACCAAATAGTTAATAGTTATATGAGTGAAAGAAACGGCTTATAAAATTGCAGTAAAAAGATTGAGTCTCATTTTCTATGTACAAGAGTTAAGTAAAAGTAACCATAAACATTAGAAACTGTTTACCCCAAGATTGATTAATTAGTGATCATGGCTTGAAGCGGGTGCAAAAGATCAACTGTATGGGATTTTTACTATCTATTCTCATAGATGTATTACCCTAATGGGCGATTAGCAAAGGAGGTGGATGGTTATAGGAACACCAAGGTACACAAAGGATTCGTAATAGAGATTATGTAAGTCATTCAACAGGATTTTTCTGTGCATAAAAGGAATTCTGATGGGGGCTTTAAGTTGGTAGAAATGATGAAGAAGTACTTCCCCTGATTCCGATCCAGAGTCTACTCCTATCCACTGATTAAGTAAATAACTATCAAGAACGAAGGAATCCTTTACTTTGTTTCAAGTCCCTTTTTCTGAGAAAGGAGAATAGGAACGAAAAAAATCAAATAGAAAGAATAGAATTGCACTAAAAAGAAAGAGACCTTTTTTTATTCTTTCTTTTCTCTATTTACTATTTAGAGAGATCAAATTCTTGTCAGAATTTGTGAACTAATGCGATGCCTAATTGTTTTTCGTAATCGAAAATGCTAGGTTGAAATATCTAGGAATATTATGACAAGAAAGATTTTATTGAAAGCTTAAGTTATTACTCAACAAAGAAAAATGCAAATTCTTAAAAGAGAAGATCAATTCCGAAGCGCTTTATTTTCAATATAGCAGACAGA